TTGAAGAGGTATAAGTATAAAGAATAAGTAAAATGAAAAATGCTTTCTTTGTACACGAATCCAAATTCTGATTTGATTGATATCAGGAGATCAAATTAAGTTCTTCATTCATTCATTGAATGATAAATGACTACAAGCGAAGGAGATACGCGATTTAAAAAAAGGAAGATCCAATATTTCACAATTGTATCTAGAATAACTGGAAAAGTGGAAACAAGACCAGATATTATTTGATCGTTATGCACTAATCCAAAATCATTGTAGATCGAAGCAATCATTAGTTCCCAACCATGGGTAGAGTGAAATCCGATCCATAAATCAGTAACTAAAAGAATCAAAAAAGCTTTTATTGTGTCACTTAAGTTATAGAAGAACTCCTGAACCCAAGAATTAAGAACGACAAGTTCTTCATTACCTAGAATAAAATAACCACTTAGAATAGTGAAACAGATTAAATTTGTCGACAAATGCAAAATGATATCGAGATGATATTCATTGTGTGTTTTGACCAATTGTATCGTTTCCTTGTGTATTCCTATATTAAGCTTTTGTATATGTGTCTCCGGGTATTCTTTTATCATTTCGTCCAACAAGAATAGTTCTTCTAATTCTAGGAATTTTTCTAGAACATTTTTCTCTTGAATATCATTCAAAAAAGTTTCAGATTTCCTAGTATTCCACCAATTAATAATCCAAGGTTCCAGACTCTTTTGAAATGAGAGAGAGACCCACCAGGGCAAAAATACTATAGATGCAAGATAGGGGAGGGAAGTAAATGCTTTCTTTTTTTTCATTTTGTATCTGTGAATTGTTAATGAATAGCTTCGTTTGTCAATTCTATCTGATATTTCTCTAAAGCAAAAGCGCGAATTAGATCCAGAAGGAATATAGAAAAAATAGAAATTCGAAATCTCGGGCCTAAAAAGATCAATTCCATATTACAAAAGAAATATTCGGATATTTGATGAATTCATATTGAGACTTTTTTACTAGTATAAATAAAAGAAGAAAATTGGACCCCATACGCGTACAAAATGGGTTTTTATATAGAAAAAATTTTCTTCTTAATTATAGTTTATTAGAGTTGTCCCATATACGTTCTCCTACTTTTGTTTCATTCTATGCGATCCGCTGCGCCAACGGAACGAGGAAATGGAATCTAACATGTTTTTTTTTGCTCGAACGAACATTCCGAAGAAACTTGTAAAGAAAAAATGAGCGAGTTCCTTCCATTATGAGTATAAAATATTCTTCGGTTCATTTCAAAAGACTTCAATTGGTACGCGCAAGAAATAGGCCAATTCGGCAGCTTTTTGTTCAATTTCTCGTGGAGTCAAATTCTCATCAGTACGAGTCAAAGGAATGGTTCCTTGGCCTCTGATTTCCATATAAAGAATACGACGAGGAAAAAGACCTTCTTTAACCTCCATCCTGATTGATTGGATATCTTTCATAAAGAAGCGAAGGAAGATGCGACGATTTTTTCCGGGGAATCCCCAACGAAAAATACACATTATTCCTTCTTTTCTATCGAATCGGTCATAACCACTACCTACATTCCATGAAATTGTGCACCACAAATAGAAACTAATGAATAACCCCGCGATCCCATAGAAAGACATCACAATCCCTTGCGGAAAAAAAACGATTTGCTGAGACGGAAATCCGGGTATCAGATTTTTACCAAGATAGCTGGAAGTTCCAACTACTAAAAATCCCAGTGAACCTAAAAAAAGGATACAGGCCCAGAAAAAATTACTTAGTTTTCGAGACCCTGTTATAAGTTCTATCCATATATGTTCTGATCGCCAGTTCATACTATACTAGATCCAGTTGCATTCGGTTGGAATTGAGAAAAAACAAAAAGCAATTTTACTTTACTTTTCTTGATGCCAAAATAACTTTCATCAACTATCACGATTCTGATATGAACCAGTAGGAGTAATTGGTTAGATACATTGACTTTCTATCATAAAAATATTTGCTGATCATTTGGAACCGGAAATACCCGAATATACGGGCATTTTTGCTATGCGGATATCATGTATCCGCATGCATAGCAGCTCTGTCATTTGTTTTTGGAAAAAGCCACGTATCATATCAAATTACACTAAAAAAATATCTGTATTCTGTATTATGGTCCAATGTTGAAATAAATTGAAGAAATTTTGTCCCATCGGATCTAGACAATCTTATTTTTTTGGACATGAAGAAATAAAGAAGCCATTGCAATCGCCGGAAATACTAGGCCCACTAAAGGGACAAAAATAGAGGGTAAATTCAAATCTGTCATAGAATGGGTACCTCGATTTAATATTTGTACCTATTATAAAGATATCTTATGATAAGTATATCTATTATAAACCATTATAAAGAATATTGAAGAATATTGAAGTAGTTAATAAGTGCAAGGAATGAGAACTAAACGAAGTCTATCTATTCTCTACACGAATATGTATGATAATCCGCTTTAAGAAATTGTATTATTATTCTCCTATCCTTATATTCTTTCTATCTTTCTAATAACTAAAAAAATAAGAAGTTTTTGATGAAAGAAAATGAAAGAGTTTATTATAAGTTTCAGTTTGCGACTCTAATGAAACTAATTCAATCCAACAAACAGGGATTCCTAGTAAAAAAGTAAAAAATAAGAATTTTTTGTAGACATATAAATCCCTTCTATTCTATAATCTATATTTTTATTTTCTTTCCATATTTTTTGTTTCATTTTTATTCAAAGGAAAGAAACCGTGGAGCTGAAATAACTCACTCAAAACACCCTTTAAAAGATTACGTGGTACGATTAGGTCGAATAAGCCCTTATGGAATGAATACTCAGCCGCTTGTGAACCGTCGGGTACTTTTTTATTCAATGTTTGTTCAATTACTCTTTTACCCGCAAAAGCAATGTAGGCATTGGGTTCAGCAATAATGACATCTCCCAACATACCAAAACTAGCAGTTACTCCACCAGTTGTAGGAGACGTAAGGATTGGTACATAGAATAACTTTTTATTTGATTGATAATTATATGAAGCAGAAGATATTTTAGCCATTTGCATCAAGCTCAAACTTCCTTCCTGCATACGTGCCCCTCCGGAAGCGCACACAATAATGACAGGTAGAGATCGATTTGTAGCATACTCGATCAAACGAGTGATTTTCTCGCCTACTACAGATCCCATACTACCTCCCATGAACTGAAAATCCATAACCCCAATTGCTGTGGGAATACCGTTTAGTTGACCTATACCTGTTTGAACAGCTTCTGTTAAACCTGTCCTTCTTTGATAAGAATCGATACGATCTCTATAAGGTTCCTCCTCTGAATGAAACTCAATGGGGTCCGTGGAGACCATATCTTCATCCATAGGATTCCAAGTGCCCGGATCAATCAAAAGTTCGATTCTATCTGAACTACTCATTTTCAAATGATATCCGCACTGTTCACAAATATTCATTTTGGACCTAAAAAATTTTTGATAATTTAATCCATAACAATTTTCGCATTGAACCCATAAATTTCTGGATTTTTTATTTATATCCAAATCCAAATTATTAGATCTTCCTCTTATATTAAAGTCACGGCTGTTACCACCAGTTCTTATACTAGTACTAGAACTCCCACTTTCACTATTGCTTCTGCCCTCAGTACAAATGAAACTAGAAATGTAACTGTCACTGGAATTGTGGGTACCACCTAAAACGTAACTATGAATACTGACTTCAAAACGAAGATAACTACCAACACAACTATTAATGTGATTATTCCAACTAGATTGAGTATCGTACATGTAATGATAATAGTAGTGGTTGTTACTCTTAGACCTAGTATTCAAATAACTGGAAAAAAAAGTTTCTAGTTCACTCAGAAAAAAATTCTCATTGTCAATCTCAAAAATTTGATTTTCAATATCAAAATATACAGAATAACTGTCGCCATTACCATCCCTAACTAAAAAAGTTTGATCAGAGATCAAACTCCAAATATCCTTGATATCCAATAAATAATCAACATTGCTGAAACTATTGAAGTTATAACTACCACCATTATTCCAACTAGGATTTTTTTTTTCTGTATCATTGAAAATGGGTTCACCTCCACCGGTATTATGTCCAATAGCATTAAGACTATTGGTTGATTTATTTAGCCCACACTTGTATTCTAACTTCTCTTTAGACAACATTGAATTGAACCACCGTTTTTTCATAGAGTCTTACTGCCCCGCCCCCCCTATTTGATAAAAATATAATAGATGAATAGTCATTCGATGAATAATCATTTTACTATTTTATTTCCTATCAGAATTAAGCATATGATCCAATCATTGAAATTGGTAACTAACAACGAATGAGTATTGAAACAAAAAATGATTTTCTTTTGGGAGAATCTGAGGTATCACTTCAATATATATATATTATGATAGAATCGAATCTTTCCTATCAATTAGGAATATAAAGACAGGTTTCTATCATGTACAAAAAAAATTATTATTGAAAAAAAAAAAGATAATAAATAGTTGTTTCTTCGTATACTATAAATGAAAAATGAAAAATGCATTACTCGTATAATCTCGTATTGTATAAGTAAATAATAAAAATAAGTTTCTACAAACGAAAAAGACAATATACAGGGTGGGTAGAGGCCCCCCTTGGCTTGATCTATGGCCTCAAACTGCGGGATCAAAAATGATCTACCAATAGGGTCCATAATGAATCCTATGTATCCAACAATAAACAACGGAATTTTTGAGTTATTTATTAATTTGTTCTTGTATTTAGATCCTGTATGTATACATAGGCAGGATCCATACATAGAAAAGATCTATGCAAATACATAGTTCATTCTGTATTCGGCTCAATCCTTTTCCTAAAGGATTGAGCCGAGTTTAATTGCAATCAATTAGGAGAACAAACAGAAATTATTGAATTATGTGTGCTTATTTCTTAGGCTTTCTGTTTATCTATTTTATCCACCGGTTCGAATTCGAATTTGATCT